CTATATTACTCCAAATTTCTATGAAATACAAGATGCTCATTGAATGACAAGAAACTAATGTTAACTTATATAACAATGACACTACGTCAGAATTTATTCAAGTCAAGGAATATTTTTACGTCCTGTTTCAGATGAAACAGAGTAACTGGACTCTAATTCGTATTCTAGACGGGCTAAAAGCTAAAAAGAAAGGGGCTTCAATTCCCCAATTTGTATGCATTTCGTATGAGCAAAAAAACAATAGAATAGGATGAATCAAAAGAGTTCTATACCATGTACCATGAACTTTGTACCGCGCATATTAATATTACTTAGAGGAATCTCAGGAAGTAAAATACAATCTCAGGAAGTAAAATACAATTAAGTAAAGTATAAGTAGGAGTGAAAAAATAGAATAAATATAAAAACAAAATTAAGAAATACAATATGAAGGCTTAACATTTAGGTGATAAAAAGCACAGTCAAAAAAGAGAGCATAATCCCATTTTGTTCTTTACCAGACCAGACATAACATATATTTTACCCCATCTCAAAAAATGGAGATATATCCATACATTAACACTATAACCATATATCTTATATATCTAGATGAATATAATTTAGGTATACATATAACATATATAATTAAATTATAATGCTAGAGGCTATTAATGATAATAAATATATATCTCGATTAGTCTCGATTAATTTGTATTAATAATTATTTGATCCATTATTTACGTGTCAGGAACCAGATTTGAACTGGTGACACGAGGATTTTCAGTCCTCTGCTCTACCAACTGAGCTATCCCGACCTTTTCCCCCGCATTATCCTAGTAGAGCACTTTATCAATTAAAGGGACTAAAAAAGTAAGAAAGTATTAAAAAATCTTACCCAGCCCCTGAATTTATTAGATAAAAAAAAGATAAAAAAGTAGTCTAGGAAGTCTAGTTAAGTTAGTAATAAAAATAAAAATAGGCTTTTATTGGGGATAGAGGGACTTGAACCCTCACGACTTATAAAGTCGACGGATTTTCCTTTTACTATAAATTTCATTGTTGTCGGTATTGACACGTAGAATGGGACTCTCTCTTTATTCTCGTTCGAATAATCGGTTTTTCAAAAGATCTATCAGACTTTGGAATGAATAATTTGATCACTTAATATTCAATTTTTCTTCCAACTTCGATTGGAATATCGAATGGAATAGATTCACAATAATTCTTAAATTTTTCATATATAATGGATTTGGGCTGCGATTAATCAATCGTTTACTATGTGAGTATGTATATCTACATATATAGTATAGGGCGGGTATCTTTTCAATAATTTTGATAGAAGGATTCCGGCTACTAGCGCATGTAACGTAATCAACTCCATTTGTTAGAACAGCTTCCATTGAGTCTCTGCACCTATCCTTTTTTTGATTGTAGTTTAATTTTGATATTTTTATATTAATATAATATTAATACTATAAATTACAAAATTAAACCCTCCTTTTTGAAAAAAAAAAGATTTGGCTCAGGATTGCCCATTTTTAATTCCGGGGTTTCTCTGAATTTGGAAGTTATCACTTAGCAGGTTTCCATACCAAGGCTCAATTTAATCAAGTCCGTAGCGTCTACCGATTTCGCCATATCCCCTTTTGCGACAGGATCTAGTTGTAATTCTATTCAACTCTTTTATTTATTTATCTTGGAATCGTTGCGTTGAATTAATTATATAATGATTCTTATATCTAAAAAATGTATGCCACTTTTTTCACCATCCTCTATAATTTCATTTTCATTGTATTGAATGAATCATATTAGTTCTAATCAGACATGATTCTATCATTGATGTGTCCCCAATTCAATATGAATTGATATATCCCACATATATATGTCTCCTCTCTTCATTTTGAGTTTAAAAGCGCGATTTGTAATACTGGAAGGATCGATACCCATTATTTTTTTTCGCCCTATCTTTTCCTTTATGAATGAAAACAAAGGAATGTCTTATTCTAATTATAACTTTATTATAACTTGAATTGTATCTTTTATCTTTTCTTAGGCTGGATTCACTATCATTATATAATAATTTATAGAATATAGAATATAATTAATTAGCATAATTTGGTGTAACTGCTCTAAGAAAGAATTAGACTTTTCTAAAATAATAATATCAAATTTATATTCTATTTTTAAGTAATAATATGGAAATATTATTGATTTTATAGTATTATAAGTATTATAATATAATTAAGTATATATTTATACTATAAATATATACTATAAATAAAATTTAAATAAAATATTATTAAAAAAAAATATTAATTAAATTTTATTAATTTATAGCTGATATATCAAATATGGTAGTTTCCGGAATCCCTATTCACTATTTCTATTTCTGCTATGTGAGCGTGAGCCCGCTTAGCTCAGAGGTTAGAGCATCGCATTTGTAATGCGATGGTCATCGGTTCGATTCCGATAGCCGGCTTTTATCTATCGATTTTTCCATGATTGATAATCTCTTCTCCCCCCTTTCTTCAAATATCGGTCGCTGATCTATTATATCGTATTAACATAACATGAATAAAAAATGGATTGGAGTGGAACGATTAGATCTCTCACAAAATAAATAATAAAACAGAGACTTAACTTCCTTACTATCATATACAAATACAAAAAATCTAGATATTGATACAATGCATTCCATTCTATTTTCATTCTACTGAAGTATTGTATACTTCAGTAGATTTAGCCTTGCATTGTTTATCCTTTAGTTCAGTCTTAATTTAGATTTTTATTTAAAAATTTCAATAAAATAAAAAAGGAGTTTTATGTCTCGTTACCGAGGGCCTCGTTTCAAAAAAATACGCCGTCTGGGGGCTTTACCTGGATTAACTAGTAAAAGGCCTAGATCTGGAAATGATCTTAAAAACCAATTGCGTTCTGGGAAAAGATCGCAATATCGTATTCGTCTAGAAGAAAAACAGAAATTGCGTTTTCATTATGGTCTGACAGAACGACAATTACTTAGATATGTACATATCGCTGGAAAAGCCAAAGGGTCAACAGGTCAGGTTTTACTACAGCTACTTGAGATGCGTTTGGATAACATACTTTTTCGATTGGGTATGGCTTCAACCATTCCTGGAGCCAGACAATTAGTAAACCATAGACATATTTTAGTTAATGGTCGTGTAGTAGATATACCAAGTTATCGTTGCAAACCCCGAGATATTATTACTACGAAGGATAAACAAAAATCGAAAGCTCTGATTCAAAATTATATTGCTTCATCGCTCCGCGAGGAATTGCCAAAACATTTGACTATTGACTCATTCCAATATAAAGGATTAGTAAATCAAATAATAGATAGTAAGTGGATTGGTTTGAAAATAAATGAGTTGTTAGTCGTAGAATATTATTCCCGTCAGACTTGAACCTAATAAAAATAACAAAGAAAGGTTCAGACAATTTGACTTTATACCATACCCTTTTTGTCGAAGGAAATCTATTAAAGAGCCGTGATCCACATTTTTCTTATTTTATTCACGTATCACAAATAGCTCTGCAGTAATATTTTTTTCTTTTTTAGTTTTCTCATATTTGTATTTTACGTACCACAGTAATGTAATTAGGAATAGAGAATATCTTCAAATAAAGTTCTTACTTACTGTTGGAATAATGCTATCCATTGTTATTTTATTTGATACATTGTGGTCGGTAACGTTGGTGACTCGATAGAAACGGAAAGAGAGGGATTCGAACCCTCGGTAAGCAAAAGCCTACATAGCAGTTCCAATGCTACGCCTTGAACCACTCGGCCATCTCTCCTTCATAATCTTATTATTGGCCATAAACCGAGTGAAGTGAATAGCGAGTCATTCATATTAGTACACTATGGGTACGACCAATCAATGGTTCCATAGGAATAAAAGATTCCTTTCAACTTTCATAATTTCTCCACAGCAATTTTCTTAATGGATTTTTCTATTTCAATTGTATGATACATACGCTTTATGCAAATCAAAGAGATGGTTACTCTCCTCGATTTTTTCATGGAATCATTATTCCATTCTTTATTTTTCCTCTTTTCTTTTGATTATAACCAAATCAAAACTTTTCGAGTTACCAGAATTTATAGTAAAATAAAGTCCTTGGTTAGTCAACTTAGATAAAATTATACATAGTTCCTACAAATTTAGTAGTATACTGATAATTTAGTAGGAAATCCAATCTGATTCAAATATTTCATATCTCATCCCCCCTGTCCAAAAGGGCACAGGAAGATCCACATATTTTTTAGAATTAGTCTATTTTTATGATATTTCGCACTACTGTACAATTTTGTGGAATCATTTTCTTTTGTGAAAATGGGAAGAATTATAGAATGGATTGTTAATTATGCCTAGATCCCGGATAAATGGAAATTTTATTGATAAGACTTCTTCAATTGTAGCCAATATCTTATTACGAATAATTCCGACAACTTCAGGGGAAAAAAAGGCATTTACCTATTACAGAGATGGTGCGATTTGATTTTTTTTTTATTGCTTTTTTAGACCTTACTTAATCTGAGAGATGGTTTGGGATATAAAGAAAGAAATTATTTAAATATTAAATAAACCGACGCTTGGTGAAGGTGAAGTTTAAAGATAGAACAATTCCTTCTGTCGTGTATCCTCGATTGATGCGGCTTCAGATGCTTTAATTATCGATTTTAGTATTGAGCGAACGGTTACACCTATAGGTTCTGGCTTGCGGTTCAATACGACGCCACTAGTACCAATGGGCGGCATAGGGGAAAACGCACTACTCTACGGAATCAACAACACGAAAACTTTGTTATATTAGAAATTATCCCTTCTCGGTATCGGGACTAACAAGGATGAATGGTAGGGACAACAAACATCCATCTCGTTTGTACTTTGGATACCCATATAACCATCAAAGATTGTTGAAGTGACTGATTCCTGGAAATAGAAGGCGTTGCGAACAAAGAAATTGTTGGAGTTACTATTTTACTAATACAA